GTAATTTGTCATATTTTATTCAGGAAATGGCTTGGATCGGGATTAGTCTGGATCCAGCAAAATAATTTGATTAAATCGAATAAGTTCATTCGATCTAATAAGTACCTTGTGGCAAAATTGCGAATTCGGATCTTTAGTATTCTCTTATTTATGACCTGCGCCTACTCTTTAAGCAGAATACCGTTCCCCATCAAACCCTCAACAAAAACGGAAGAAATAGATGTAGAAATAGAAACATCCGATGAAGAAGATCCTTCTTCTTTTTCCGAAGAAAGGGCGGATCCGAACAAAATCGATGAAACGGAAGAAATTCGAGTGAATAGCAATAAAAATCATGAAAATTCTACCATTTTTCCGAAAAAAATGGCAAATAACGACCCTTTTTTCTTTGAAAAAAATCTTGCCACTCTTCTTTTCGATTTCAATCAGTGGAATCGACCCCTTCGCTACATAAAAAACGATAAATTTGAACAAGCTATCCGAAATGAAATGTCACATTATTTTTTTGACCGATGTAAAAGTGATGGAAAATATCGAATGACTTTTACGTGTCCTGCTAGTGTATCGATTTTTTTGGAAAGGCTAAAAAGAAGGCTGTTATCCCCGGAACTGTGGCCTTATTTCTTCGATGATAATCCACCGGACCCATACGATTTTTGGATTTTTACCAACGAAAAAAAAGAAAGAAAAGAAAAAAAAGCATTTCTAAATCGAATCAAATCTCTCGAGAAAAAATCTAGTTTTTTGAATAGACTCGAAACAAGAACTCGATTATGTAATGATGATTCTAGAAACAAATACTTACCAAAAAGGTATGATCCTTTATTGAGCGGATCGCGTCGAAAAACAATCGAAAAAAATGCAATCCTGAAAAAAACTTCGAAAAAAAAATTTTTTCAAAATTTTCGGATAAATAAATTGCATCAAATCCTCGTTCCGTACACCGATAAACTAGGAGAATTTATAGAGATACAGAATAAAGAGCGAAAGATTTATGCGGAGGATATCAAAAATGAGGAATTACCGATCATTGACAAGATCGTTGACACGGTCATTGAAAAGTTTCTTCCTCCCGTCGTTGATACTTTTCGCCTTGTGCTCAACACTCACAAATGGATTTGTTTGGCTCGGTTACAGGCTATTGTCGCGGGAAATATCCACTACGCGATAGCTGTGCAATGTACGTTTTGGAGGCATACAGCTCCTGGTACCTCTTATTTGTCTAATTTGATAGGCTTCAGGAATTTAAAGAATGTGTGTCTAAAATGTTATGAAGACATTCTATCGAAATCCCATTTTAATTGGGATCTTTTGATGAGGACTGGTTACGCACATGTGAGGTATGAACATATGGGTTATCTGGGAGACTTTATTCGGAAAATAGAGTACGCTCTAGAAGAAAAACTAGACGAGTATTACGCTTACCTAAACTTTGGCTGTGGCTCTCTAGTTACTTCTTGGTATACCCTTGATTGGCTAGATCAAAATTATTATCAGAATAAGAAAAAGTTCGAAAAAGAAAAGTCCGAAAAAGAAAAGTTCGAAAAAGAAAAGTTCGAAAGACCAAAGGCAGAAAGAGCAAAATTAGAAAAGTTAAAAAGAAAACATGAAATGCTTTTTTTTAAAAAAGTATTATTTTTCCTACATGATGATGCTAATGATGCTAATAGTCAAAACAGAAACATAAGTCAAAATAAAATAAACGAAATCAGTAAAAAAATTCCTCGATGGGAATACAAATTAATCACTGAGTTAGAACAACAATCAGGAGAATTTCAAGATATTCCCGAAGATTTTGAAATTCGTTCAAGAGAAGCCAAAGAGGTAGTGATTTTTACTGATATCAAAGATGATAAAGATGATCCTGATGAAATGGAAGAGATGTCTACGACACGCTATTTAGAACAACCGGACTTTGATCGAGATCTAATCAAGGGGTCTGTGCGGGCGCAAAGGCGCAAAGTAGTTATTTGGAAAGTGTTTCAAGGAAATGCGCATTCCCCCCTTTTTGTGTACAGAATCAAAAAATCCATTTTCTTTTCTTTAACATCTAATATGTTTGAATTGATTAAATCCATTTTTAGAAATAGGGTGTGGAAAGGGGAAGCATTCCAAATTGTAGAGTCTACAAACGAACAAACAAAAAGAGAAGAAAATAGAATAGAAATAGAAGACGAAGACGAAGAAAAAAAAGAGATGGAGATACTAGAGGAAGAGGCGCGAATGAAGATAGCGGAAGCTTGGGATAATGCCCATACTTATGGGCAAGGAATAAGAGCTTGTTTGTTGCTAATTCAATCTATTTTTAGAAAATATATTCTCTTACCTTCGTTTATAATTGCAAAAAATCTTGGGCGTATATCCCTATCCCAACGTCCTGAATGGTCTGAGGATTTTCGGGAATGGAATAGAGAGATGCATCTTAAATGTACTTATAATGGAACGCCATTATCAGAAACAGAATTGCCTGAAAATTGGTTCATAGAAGGTCTTCAGATCAAAATATTATTCCCTTTCCGTCTGAAACCTTCGCACAAACGCAAATTAAGATCTTATCAAGAAAAAGAGGATTTCCGTTTTTTAACGGTTTTTGGACTCGAAGCTAAACATCCTTTTGGTTTTCCCGAAAAACGACCTTCCTTTTGGAAACCTGTTTTGAAAGAACTGGGAAAAAAAGTTCGAAAAATGAAAAAGAACTATTTCAAAGGAAAAAAAAAAATACTTGCAAAAGTTTCCAAAGAAAACCCAATTCAATTAAGAAAAGTAGAAATCTATGAATCGAATGAAATTCAAGAAGAAAAAGATTCCATAATTAGCAATCAAATAATTAACCAATCTTTTGGTCAAACAGTATCGCCGGGTTTGACAAATTCTTCATTGACAGAAAAAAAAATAAAAGATCTGACTGAGCGAATAGGGAAAATTAGAAATCAAATAGAAAGAATAGAAAGAATTAGAAAGAAGAAAAGGAAAAATGATACTAGTCCTAACAAAACATTTAATGCTAAATTCTTAGAAAAATGGAAAATATTCAAAAGAAGAACTGTTCGATTCATTTCTAAATTTCCCCTTTATTTGAAAATTTTCATTGAACTACTATCTCGGCACAGATTTTTTTCTAGGAGTGAATGGAAACTATCAGGGGTATGGAAATCTACTATCTATTATATAGAAGAGTTTGTTTTATTTAGTAAATTTTATTTACTAAGGATATGGAAATTGATTTTATATATTATGTTTGAAGGTTGGTTTAAGATCTATTATATTTTACTTTGTATTGTACGTGATATACGGTTTCTTTTAAATTTTGTTGTAGATCATTCAAATTTGGATATTTCTACTCAAATTAGGTTAAGAACCCTAATTGACAAAATGATGAATAACTGCATAGAGCTAATTTTTCTATCCCTGGACCTAACATTTAAGAATACTAGTAGTAATAAAAAAAAGAAAAATCTCATTCCCTTTAAAAAATCCCTTGATAAGATTAGGGATATGAAAAGCAATTTACATATTTTTTTTGACTTATCTTGCGTATCACAAGCCTATGTATTTTACAAATTATCCCAAATGCAAGTTAGTAATTTGCATAAATTAAGACCTGTTCTTCAATATCAAGGAATCTCTTTGTTTCTTAAGCCCGAAATAAAGGATTCTTTGGAAAAACAAGGAATGGTTCATTCAAAATTAAAATTAAATGATAAGAAACTTAGGAATTATGAACAAAATCAATGGAAAAAGTGGTTAAGAGGGTATTCTCCATACAATTTATCGTCGATCATATGGTCGAGATTAATGCCTGAAAAATGGCGAAATACTTCCCATTGTATAGCTACAAAGGAAAAATTAAGCAAATGCAATTCATATGAAACAGACCAAGTAAGTGATTCAAAAAAAAAAAGGGAAGTATACAAATTAGCGAATCAAAAAGAAAATTTTCACAAATCTTATCGATATGATCTTTTAGCAAATAAATTTCTTAACTCCGAAAAATTTCAAGGAAATAAGAACGGAGAGCTTTCTTGTAACACGCACAAGGACCCACTTTATGATATTCTGAAAACCACCCCTATCTATAATTATGTGGATATGCTAGCTGTGGAAAAAATGGTAAATAGAAAATATTTGCGTTGGAAAAGTTTGTATCGTAAAGAAAAAGTGGATATTGAGTCCTGTATCACGATCGATGCCAACAGGAATCCAAATATTCAACGGGAAACTAATAAGTATTTTCAAATATCTATTAAAAATGGATATTCTGAAATTTGTTATTTTAGGCTTCCAGACAATCTCCCAAAATTCCACAACGTTTTTGTTGATTGGATGGGAATGAATGAAAGAATGCTAAATTATTCTATCTCGAATCTAGAGGGTTGGTTCTTCCCAGAATTGGTCTTATTTCATCAGGCATATAAGACCAAACCTTGGTTTAGACCAAATCAATTACTTCTTTTAAATCGAAATGGAAATGAAAATAGTAGTGAAAAGAAAAAAATAAAATTCAAAAAAAAGCAAGGAAATCAAGAAGAACCCAAAAAAGGAGAAGATTTTGGATCTGTTCTGTCACAAGAAAAATCTAGTGAAGAAAATTCTGTAAAATTGGACAGGAAAAAGAAGAAAAAGAAAAAAAGTCAACTAGATTCCTTCCTGGAACGTTATTTACTTTTTCAATGTAAATGGTGGGACAGTACTTTGGACGAAAAATTGATGAATAATATTGAGGTCTACTGTCTCTTGCTTAGACTAATGGACCCAAGAAAAATTCTCTTATCTTCAATTCAAACAAGAGAAATCGATTTGGATAGACTGACGATTCAAACTAGTCTAACTCATGCGGAATTACTGAAGAAGGGAATATTGATTATAGAACCCATTCGTCTGTTTGGAAAAATTGATGGACAACTCTTGATGTATCAAACCATAAGTACTTCGTTGGTTGATAAGAGTAAGTACCAAACAAATCCAAAATACCAAGAAGAAAGGTATGTTTCTAAGAATCATTTTGATTTCCTTATTCCTGAAAATATTTTATCGTTTCGACATCGTAGAAAATTGAGAATTCTAATTTCATTGAATTCAAAGTATCGAAACGATGAAAATAGAAATCTCCTATTTTGGAACGAAAAGAACAGAAAAAACAGCAACCAAGCTTCGCCCGAGAATAAAGGTCTTAATATAGAAGAAAATGCATTAATGAAATTAAAGCTCTTTCTTTGGCCTAATTATCGATTAGAAGATTTGGCCTGTATGAATCGGTATTGGTTTAATACCAACAATGGCAGTCGTTTCAGTATGTTAAGGATACATCTATATCCACGATTGAAAATGGAAAATTCGTAGATAAGAACTCTATACCCGTCTATCATATAGAATAGAAAGTATATGATAGACGGGTATATATGAAAATAGGAAAAAATATAGGGTATGGGGTATAGGGTATATGAAAGAAATATGCGGACCACACATTTGAGTCTTCCCTTTCATGGATATATCCAATATTAAATGAATAATGTAGGACTTCAATCTCGAAATGAATCAATAGAACTTTTTTTTTTTTAGGTCTAAACCCTTCAATGGAAAAATGGACTACTCCTTTTCTACCTCTATCTCAATCCGATTCCAGTTTGGATGGATTGATTTGAATTCAGAAAAGGAGTAGTTTTCAAATAACTTGGAATTAGATTTTTGTATATACCAATTCAAATTAATGGCATTATTATTACTGATCGGTAAAATCCATATCTTTCAAAAGGAAGGGGGAATTTTTCTATGGTAAAAAATTCATTCATTTCGGTTATTTCTCAAAAAGAAAACACAGAAAACAGGGGGTCTGTTGAATTTCAAGTATTCACTTTCACCACTAAGATAAGTAAACTTACTTCGCATTTGGAATTACACAAAAAAGACTCTTCATCTCAGAGAGGTTTGCGGAAAATTTTGGGAAAACGTCAACGACTACTGGCCTATTTGTCAAAAAAAAATAGAGAACGTTATAAAGAATTAATTGGCGAGTTAGATATTCGAGAGAGAAAAACTCGTTAACTTGAAGCCTAATACCATTTGCACTTTTATTCGTTTTCATTTTGACGAACTCTTCTTTTTACGTTCAAACAATGCATGGAAGAATGACTCGGGAAAAAAAACTTATGATTGCACCAACTACAAGAAAAGACCTCATGATAGTAAATATGGGCCCTCACCACCCATCAATGCACGGCGTTCTTCGGCTGATCGTGACTCTCGATGGGGAAGATGTTATCGACTGTGAACCAATATTGGGTTATTTACATAGAGGTATGGAGAAAATTGCGGAAAATCGAACAATTATACAATACTTGCCTTATGTAACGCGTTGGGATTATTTAGCGACTATGTTCACAGAAGCAATAACCGTAAACGCACCCGAACAGCTAGGCAATATTCAAGTCCCTAAAAGGGCTAGCTATATAAGAACTATTATGTTGGAATTGAGTCGTATCGCTTCTCATTTGTTATGGCTCGGCCCTTTTATGGCAGATATCGGGGCACAGACCCCTTTCTTCTATATTTTTAGAGAACGAGAATTGATATATGACCTATTCGAAGCTGCTACCGGTATGCGTATGATGCATAATTATTTTCGTATCGGAGGAGTAGCTGCCGATTTACCTCATGGTTGGGTAGATAAATGTTTGGAATTTTGCGATTATTTTTTAATCGGCGTTGCTGAATATCAAAAACTTATTACACGGAATCCTATTTTTTTAGAACGAGTTGAAGGCATAGGCATTATTCAGGCAGAAGAAGCACTAAATTGGGGTTTATCAGGCCCAATGCTACGAGCTTCCGGAATAGAATGGGATCTTCGTAAAGTTGATCGTTATGAGTGTTACGACGAATTTGATTGGGAGGTTCACTGGCAAAAAGAGGGGGATTCATTAGCTCGTTATTTAGTACGAATGGGTGAAATGGCAGAATCCGTAAAAATTCTTCAACAGGCCTTAGAGGGAATTCCTGGAGGGCCATATGAAAATTTAGAAATACGACGCTTTGATAGAATAAAAAACCCGGAATGGAATGATTTTGACTATCGATTTATTAGTAAAAAACCTTCTCCAACGTTTGAATTGCCCAAGCAAGAACTTTATGTAAGAGTCGAAGCCCCAAAAGGGGAATTGGGAATTTTTCTGATAGGAGATCAGAGTGTTTTTCCTTGGAGATGGAAAATTCGACCACCGGGTTTTATCAACTTGCAAATTCTTCCTCAGTTAGTTAAAAGAATGAAATTGGCTGATATTATGACGATACTAGGTAGCATAGATATCATTATGGGAGAAGTCGATCGTTGAAATGATAATTGATACAACAGAACTACAAGCTATCCACTCTTTTTCCGGATTTGAATCCTTAACAGAAGTCTATGGGATACTATGGACACTTATCCCTATTTTGACTCTTGTATTAGGAATCACACTAGGTGTACTAGTAATTGTTTGGTTAGAAAGAGAAATATCTGCAGGAATACAACAACGTATTGGACCTGAATATGCCGGGCCTTTGGGAATTCTTCAAGCTCTAGCAGATGGGACAAAATTACTTTTCAAAGAGAATCTTCTTCCATCTAGAGGAGATACTCGTTTATTCAATATTGGGCCATCCATAGCAGTGATATCCATTTTACTAAGTTATTCAGTAATTCCTTTTAGTTATCGACTTATTCTAGCCGATCTTAGTATTGGTGTTTTTTTATGGATCGCCATTTCAAGCCTTGCTCCCGTTGGACTTCTTATGTCGGGATATGGATCAAATAATAAATATTCCTTTTTAGGTGGATTAAGGGCTGCTGCTCAATCAATTAGTTATGAAATACCATTAACTCTATGTGTATTATCAATATCTCTACGTGTGATTCGGTGAGACATAAACTTTCCATATTTCTTTCTAGCAAGAAAGTTGAATATCTATTTTTTATTCATCGTCGGGGTTGATAAACTAAACCGGATAGTTAGATGAGTGAAATCAAACGGCTTCCTAATTTGCTGTTAAAGCCATTCAATCTCATTTCCTATGTACAAGAATTAAGTCAAAGGAAAGAATATCAGTTCTTATGTTTCCTTTACCCCAAGTTAGATTGGTTGAGTAGTAATCATGGCTTGAAGCGGGTTCAAAAGATCAACCCCCGGGGTTTTTACTATCTATTACCATGGAGGTATTAGTATTAACCTACTGGAAGATTCAAAAAATGAGTGGATGGTTAGGAAGACTAAGATACACAAAGGATTAGTAATGGAGATTAGATAACCTTTCCAAGAGGATATTTCTACCAAAGTAATTCGAATCGGGGCTTTAAGTTGGTAGAAATTCGTAAGAAGTACTCCCCTAGATTTTGATCCAGAGTATCTTCCTATTCACCGATTAAGTAAATAACTATCAAGAACGAAGAAATCTTTTATTTGGGTAATGCCGCCCTCCCTTATTTCCCGAGAAAGTAGAATAGGAACGAACAGAAGTGGAAAGACTAGAATTGCAAAAAGAGATCTTTTTTATTCATAAATTTTTCGATTTTTTCGATAGAAATAGAATCTTTGCTAGGTAATACAATATCTAATTTCGTAATCAAAAAAAAAAAAAAGAATAGGTTGCAATATCTCTGTGATATTCCTCAAAAAAGTTTTTTATTCAAGGATAAAGTTATTAATCAACAAAGAAAAATACAAACTTTTAAAAGATGAGATCAATTCAGAAGCACTTTATTTTTATTATAACTAGCAGACGGAATTTCATAGGTTAAATTCTAGGCCTTAGGATAAGAGTTTGACTCTCTATTGATCATGGATCCCACAAAGGGATCAAGATCAAAAATGTTGAAAGGCCCTTAGAGTTTTTTGTGACCTATGAGGAGCCGTATGAGGTGAAAATTTCATGTACGGTTCTGTAATAGCGACGGGAACAGTGATGTTATCGCCGACTATGATTATCTAACAGTTCAAGTACAGTTGATATAGTTGAAGCGCAGTCAAAATACGGTTTTTGGGGATGGAATTTGTGGCGTCAACCTATAGGGTTTATCGTTTTTCTAATTTCTTCTTTAGCCGAGTGTGAGAGATTACCTTTTGATTTACCAGAAGCAGAAGAGGAATTAGTAGCGGGTTATCAAACCGAATATTCAGGTATAAAATTTGGTTTATTTTATGTTGCTTCCTATCTAAATCTACTAGTTTCTTCATTATTTGTAACAGTTCTTTACTTGGGAGGTTGGAATCTTTCTATTCCCTACATATTCGTTCCTGAACTAACTAAAAGAAGTCAAGTTATTGGAACAATAATAGGTATCTTTATTACATTAGCGAAAACTTATCTGTTCTTGTTCATTTCTATTGCAACAAGATGGACTTTACCGAGATTGAGGATGGACCAACTATTAAATCTTGGGTGGAAATTTCTTTTACCTATTTCTCTAGGTAATCTATTATTAACGACTTCATCCCAACTTTTTTCACTGTAAAGAACTCGAATTTTTCTATCTTCAAAACCTGTCTCAAACAAGAGAAAGAAACAAGTATGAAATTATTTATAGATATTCCGATATGTTCCCTATGCTAACCGAGCTCTTGAATTCTGGTCAACAAACAATACGAGCTGCCAGGTACATTGGTCAAGGTTTCATGATTACCTTGTCCCATGCAAATCGTTTACCTGTAACTATTCAATACCCCTACGAAAAATTCATTGCATCGGAGCGTTTCCGGGGCCGAATACACTTTGAATTTGATAAATGCATTGCTTGTGAAGTATGTGTTCGTGTGTGTCCTATAGATCTACCCGTAGTTGATTGGAAATTGGAAACTGATATTCGAAAGAAACGATTACTTAATTACAGTATTGATTTTGGAATTTGTATATTTTGTGGTAATTGCGTTGAGTATTGTCCAACAAATTGTTTATCAATGACTGAAGAATATGAACTTTCTACTTATGATCGTCACGAATTGAATTATAATCAAATTTCTTTAGGTCGATTACCGGTGTCCATAACGGGCGATTACACAATTCGAACAATTTCGTCGAATTCACCTCAAATAAAAAATGTATAAAACCCTTGCATTTCCAAATTCCCAATCCCTTTGGAATCTAAGGGAATCGGGTTTTTGCTTGTTCAAGATAAACGAGCGATTGGTTGTCGAGAATCGTGGTTCATTTGGATAGAAAATTTATTTCTATTCGAATAATGATTAAATAATAAGAGTAGACCAATAACTGTATCTACCTCAATCCACACCAACCACCCTATTCACATTTTCTTCAATTAAGAAGTATCCTAAAAAGAAAAATAGGATAACTCCCCTTTTCCCGGTCGGGTCAACAAAGTCATGAAATATTTGGATTTACTTTTTCTATAAAATAAAATGGATTTACCTGGACCAATACACGATTTTCTTTTAGTTTTTCTGGGGTCGGGTCTTATATTAGGAAGTCTGGGAGTAGTCTTATTTCCAAATCCAATTTATTCGGCCTTTTCATTGGGATTGGTTCTTTTTTGTATATCTTTATTCTATATTCTATCGAATTCTTATTTTGTAGCTGCTGCGCAGCTCCTTATTTATGTAGGAGCTATAAATGTTTTAATTATTTTTGCTGTCATGTTCATGAATGGTTCAGAAGATTACGATTTCGAAGATTTTCAGCTTTGGACCGTTGGGGATGGAATTACTTCAGTGGTTTGTACAAGTCTTTTTATTTCACTACTTACTATTATTCTAGATACGTCCTGGTATGGGATCATTTGGACTACAAAAGCAAACCATATTTTAGAGCAAGATTTGATAAGTAATAGTCAACAAATTGGAATTCATTTATCAACAGATTTTTTTCTTCCATTTGAACTCATTTCAATAATTCTTTTAGTCGCTTTAATCGGTGCGATTGCTATAGCTCGTCAATAATAATAAATCTTTTAAAGGAAGAATTCTCAACTAAATCAAGGGAAAAAGAATGTGTCTAATCCCTTAATTTGAGTGCCCACCTAAAACGAAAATCAACTCAATTTCTTTTTAGAATTGATCTATTCCCAACCAATTCCCTTGTTTTCTTCCATACGTATTAGAATCGACTGGATTTAATTATTGTTCAGATTGAAATGAATCAAGATTGATAAGGGGTTGAGTAATGATGCTCGAACATGTACTTGTTTTGAGTGCCTTTTTATTTTCTATTGGTATTTATGGATTGATCACAAGTCGAAATATGGTTAGAGCCCTTATGTGTCTTGAACTTATATTAAATTCGGTTAATATCCATTTTGTAACGTTTTCGGATATGTTTGATGATCGTCAATTAAGAGGAGACATTTTCTCCATTTTTATTATAGCTATTGCAGCCGCTGAAGCAGCTATTGGATTAGCTATTGTTTCATCCATTTATCGTAATAGAAAATCCATTCGTATTAACCAATCCAATTTGTTGAATAAATAATATGAATCATAGAAAAGAAAATTGAATATTCATAAATTACTTCCGACTGGACGGTTTGATATGGGTAAGGTATGATCATGTTTGCCGAAACATAAGAAATCAAAGGATTTTTGCGCTCGTTCATAAACAATTCATCATAAACAATTCAAGTCCATTGATTCTGATCACTCATTGATTCGTCTGGTATCTAATTACAAGATTGATTTAGAAGTTAGTTTACTAGACCGAAAATTCATGATGTTAAAAATTGTATAGATACAATGTCACACTCAGTAAAGATTTATGATACATGTATAGGATGTACTCAATGTGTCCGAGCTTGCCCCACCGATGTATTAGAAATGATACCCTGGGACGGATGTAAAGCTAAACAAATAGCTTCTGCTCCAAGGACTGAGGACTGTGTTGGTTGTAAGAGATGTGAATCCGCCTGTCCAACGGATTTCTTGAGTGTTCGGGTTTATTTATGGCATGAAACAACCCGTAGTATGGGTCTAGCTTATTGATACGTTCCATAAAACTCTACTTAAAATCCATTTTTTTTTTTTACCGACAAAATTCGTGCGCAAACTATTTGGATTTGATTTTGCGCACGGATTTTTATGGCCCAAGTGTATCTTGTCTTTACCACGAATCATTTTCCCTTCTTAACAATAATTGTTGTTTTACCAATATTTTCGGGTTCCTTAATTTTCCTTCTTCCACATAAGGGAAATAAAGTAATTCGTTGGTATACTATATGTATTTGTATTCTAGAACTCCTTCTAATAACTTATGCATTCTGTTATCATTTCCAATCGGATGATTCATTAATCCAACTAGAGGAGGATTATAACTGGATCCATTTTTTTGATTTCCATTGGAGACTAGGGATAGATGGGCTCTCAATAGGACCCATTCTATTGACGGGATTCATCACTACTTTAGCTACCTTAGCGGCTTGGCCGGTTACTCGAGATTCTCGATTATTTAATTTCCTGATGTTAGCAATGTATAGTGGGCAAATCGGATTGTTTTCTTCTCGGGACCTTTTACTTTTTTTCCTCATGTGGGAGTTAGAATTAATCCCCGTTTATCTACTTGTATCCATGTGGGGAGGAAAAAAACGTCTCTACTCAGCTACAAAATTTATTTTGTACACGGCAGGGGGTTCTGTTTTTCTTTTACTGGGAGTTCTTGGTGTCGGTTTATATGGTTCTAATGAACCAACATTAAATTTGGACATATTATCCAACCAAACCTATCCCTTAGCTTTGGAAATACTATTCTATAGTGGATTTTTTATTGCTTTTGCTGTCAAATTACCAATCATACCACTACATACATGGTTACCAGATACCCATGGAGAAGCACACTATAGTACTTGTATGCTTCTAGCCGGAATCTTATTAAAAATGGGAGCGTATGGATTAGTTCGAATCAATATGGAATTATTTCCCCATGCTCATTCTATATTTTCTCCTTGGTTACTGATAGTAGGCGCAGTGCAAATAATCTATGCAGCTTCAACATCTTTGGGTCAACAGAATTTAAAAAAAAGAATAGCCTATTCCTCTGTATCTCATATGGGTTTCATAATTATAGGAATTGGTTCTATCACCGATATGGGACTCAACGGAGCGCTTTTACAAATAATCTCCCATGGATTTATTGGTGCTGCACTTTTTTTCTTGGCTGGAACAACTTATGATAGAATACGTCTTGTTTATCTTGACGAAATGGGTGGAATAGCTATCTCAATGCCAAAAATATTCACGATGTTCAGTAGCTTTTCAATGGCCTCTCTTGCATTACCAGGTATGAGTGGTTTTGTTGCCGAATTAATAGTATTTTTTGGATTAATTACTAGTGAAAAATATCTCTTACTAACAAAACTACTCATTACTTTTCTAATGGCAATTGGAATGATATTAACTCCTATTTATTTATTATCTATGTTACGTCAGATGTTCTATGGATACAAGATATTTAATGTTTCAAATTCCTATTTGTTTGATTCTGGACCACGAGAGTTATTTCTTTCGATCGCTATTTTTTTACCAATACTAGGTATTGGTATGTACCCCGATTTCGTTCTTTCACTCTCAGTCGAAAAGGTTGAAGCTATTCTATCTAATTTTTTTTATAGAAAGTTTGAATGAATTTTACAACCATTTCTCTTACAATGACAAGAAGAAGAAAAGGCCTTTTCTTCTTCTTGTCATACGTTAAGTTGAAATTCATTTTGAACTGGCGAGAACCCCAGCGAATCACTAACTATTTGATTCACCTCGTTCTTGCCAGTTCACACCAAATTCTTTGATCGTATATGCACCTTAGACTTTCCTATTCTAAGAACCCCCACATTCCATTCCACTATAATGAAAATGAACCATAACTATGTAGTCCTATTCCTAATAAATTAACCCCAAAATAGCATATCCAAATTATAAGAAATCCAATAGACGCCACAATTGCTGAATTTCTACCTTTCCATTTTTGATTTGTTCGAGTATGCAAATAAATTGCGAACACCAGCCAAGTAATAAAAGCCCAAGTTTCTTTTGGGTCCCAACTCCAATAGGATCCCCACGCTTCGTTAGCCCACACGGCTCCAGAAAGAATTCCTATGGTTAAAAAGATAAATCCTAGACTAATAACTCGATAACTCCAATAATCCAATTGTTGAATCAATTGCGACCTATAATAATTTTTTGTAGAAAAAAAAGAAGTATTTTGTAAAAAATGACTTCGTTTGGTTAAAAAGATAAATCCTAGACTAATGTTGGATTTATCCCAACAAAAAAGAGGAAGAAGAAGAAGGAAACACAAGAGAAATAGAAAAAAATATAAAAACGAATGTTTCCGGGTCCTACCAATTTTAAAGGTGAAACTATCAAGAAACTTACAAGAGCAACTCCGTTGACTAACCCATCAATCACTCGCGTATCAAAAAACCGAGTGGATTGAGAAAATCTTCTTATCATAGAAAGCCAAAACTTCTGATAAAAAACATCTATAAAAGCACGATTATATGACCAATTGTAAAAACCATAGACAATTTTGTCCGAACGACTTCTTTTGGAAGTTATTAAGACAAAGAAATTTATTAAATCAAAATTCTTGAAGGGTGAAAAAATGGGTTTATATAAAAAAGAAGCTAGAAGTATCCCCCCAAAAGCTATACTAACGGAAAAAATGGCATCTTTTCCAAATTCATAGAAATCAGTAAAATCCTTTGACTGTTGATGTAAAAGGTCGATAGACGGAGCTAACAATTTACCTAATATATCGAGATCTCCGGGAATTCCTTCTTGATTAAAAGGAATTCCCAGAGATCCAATAAACAAAGTAAATAGAACTAATACAAATAAAGGAAATAACATAGTATTGTCCGATTCATGGGGGTATAGAGAAACTTTTTTATTTTCAAAATGAAAAATATTAATAAAAGATTGTTCTGCATTTCTTTTTTTTAGATTTTCATTACTTCGATATGTTTTTTTTTTAAAAAAAGACAAACTTCCATTTTTCATTCTTAATAAACGAAAATTTTTATGAATTTTTTTTGAATACCCTTTACCCCATATAGATATTAAATATAGAGCCGAATTTTTTTTACCATTATAATTTTGAAAATAAACATTTAAATGCCCCTCAAAAGTAAGTAAATAGATGCGAAACATATAAAATGCCGTTAATCCTGCCGTGGCCCAAGCTATTATTGCGAAAATAGGCGAATATAACCAACTATCATTAAGAATTTCATCTTTAGACCAAAAACAAGCAAGAGGGGGAATACCACAAAGTGAAAGTGTACCTAACAAAAAAGATGTTTTGGTAATGGGAGTATATTTTGTTAACCCACCCATAAGAACCATATTTTGACTTTTATCCGGAGAATATCCAACAACAGTTTCCATTGAATGAATAACAGATCCAGACCCTAAAAATAATAATGCTTTTGAATAAGCATGAGTAATCAAATGAAATAAAGCACTTCGGTAAGACCCCATTCCTAGAGCTAACATCATATAACCCAATTGAGACATTGTCGAATAGGCTAAACCCTTCTTAATGTCTTTTTGAGCAAGAGCTAAAGTAGCTCCTAATAATACTGTTATTATACCTATCAACGAGATAAAATTCATTATATAGGGTATAACTATAAAAAGAGGAAGAAGACGAGCTACAAGAAAAATACCCGCTGCCACCATAGTAGCAGCGTGTATAAGAGCTGAAATGGGAGTGGGTCCTTCCATAGCATCAGCTAACCATACATGAAGAGGAAATTGTGCAGATTTAGCAACTGCACCAGCAAATAATAGAGCAGCACACAATGTAACAAAGGGAGAATTTACTTCATTATTTAAAATCAAGTTATTGAATATTTTGAATAAATCCCTAAATTCAAAACTACCGGTTATCCAATAAAAACCCAAAATTCCTAATAATAAACCAAAATCTCCTACGCGATTTGTTACAAATGCCTTTTGGCAAGCATTTGCGGCAAGAGGTCTTGTGAACCAAAAACCTATTAATAGATAGGAACACACCCCAACCAATTCCCAAAAAATATAAATTTGTATCAAATTGGAACTAGTAACTAATCCCAACATTGAAGTACTGAAAAAACTCATATAAGCAAAAAATCTCAAGTAGCCTTGATCGTGAACCATATAATTATCACTATAAATAAGAACCATAATTCCAACAGTAGTGATTAACATTGACATAATAGAAGTAAGTGGATCGATCAAGTAGCCTAATTCTAAAGAAAAATCATTATTGAGAGTCCAAGACCAGACATATTGATAGATAAAATTGCTATTTATTTGCTGAATAGCCAAATTAGTTGAAAAAAGCATGACTATACTTAACAATAAAATACTCGGAAAAGCCCACATACGACGAAGATTTTTCGTTGCTGTCGGAAAAAGAAGAAGTCCTACTCCTATTAACATGGGAACTGGAAGTGGAACAAAAGGGATGATCCACGCATATTGATATGTCTGTTCCATAAAAAAGTTTTTTCTTAATAATTCTTTATTCCTATTAATGGTTTCCGATTTGCCGGATTTTCTCTCTTTTGAAAAGAGTCAATAAAAAAATCAAAATATGCGCGAACATAAATAGAATTTTTTGAATTTGTATTTCTTTTTATGTATTCTTTCTGCTAAATACTTCAAATATTCAAATCAAGAAGTTACAGTTGGTCAAATCATAGGAAAAAAACTTTAAATTCTCTTTTGAATTTGAAAATCGCGAAGAAAGGATCAAATTAAGTCTTTTTCCGAGTTTGACAAACAATTTAAGAAAGTTTTTAGTAAACATACTAAAAACAGGGAGTTTTATCCTTACCGAGGTTTTGAGGTATTGTATATTCCATCTAAATGCAATATGACAGTAAAGAGAAGGAAAAACTAGTTCATATGCATTTTTGTATATATTAAGTTCAATGAATTCCCTTTTCTATTGCATAGGGATCTATAAATTCGAAAAATATCGATTTGAATGGGAAAAAATTTTAAATAAACCTATCACTAAAACAATAAAAATGAAATTTTTTTGACATATATTTTAAGGGATGAAAAAAAATATTCTTGATTTTGACTACTATATTTGTGTAATTTTCCCATACCTTTGACCTATCTTTTCTTTTTTATTTGAAAGAATATTCTCTAAAAAATATAATGAATTAGCAAAGGGCTGCTTTTTTTTGTAAACACTAAATGTCTTTCACATCCAGCTATACCAATGAGTAATTTCTCAATTTAAAATTGAAATGGCAGTTCCAAAAAAACGTACTTCTGCATCAAAAAAGCGTATTCGTAAAAATTGTTGGAAAAGGAAGGGGTATTGGGCAGCGTTAAAAGCCTTTTCCTTGGGAAAATCTCTTTCTACTGGGAATTCAAAAAGTTTTTTTGTACAACAAACAAATAAAAAATAAGTAATAAAGCCTAAAACGAACGTTGGAATCAACCTGAGTCAAAAATAGACTCAGCTCATTTCCAAAATTCCCGATTTCCATTCTTAGAATATGTAGAACAAGAATTTATCTCTTTACCTTACCCAAACCTAATTGAAAAATGTAAAAAAAAAATTTTGACATAGAATTTGACTGATTTTTTCATTACCAAGGTGGGGAGTATTTTTTCCCCATCAATTTATTTTGCAATTTCATTTTTTTTTTTTAGTTTCTTTGAATTCGTATATGGATCCAGACGTATCCTCTTCTTATCAATCCCTCCAAAAAGACTTAGGAAAGATATTCAAAAAATACTTAGGAAAGATATTTTTCTTATATAGATATAGAAATATGTGTAAATTTTGAATGATCAAAAATCTTTTTTTTCAATGAAAAAAAATAGTTCATAAAGAAAATTATTTTGGGTTCTATCCCTTAATCTTAATGCAGATATAGGGCTGTTTGGTTTTACAAGAATTCAAGACGAGGGGAGTATAAAATTCACGAAAAAAGAAGATATTAAACTAAACTAATGAACCTTCAAATACCTATATAAACGACATTTTATTCATATTTTTAACTCTTTCCTAAAAAATATTCAATCCAATAGATTTATTAAATCTAGACGATTGCTTATTCATAGGCTATTATCAGTTCAAGACAAGCCGCTATGGTGAAATTGGTAGACACGCTGCTCTTAGGAAGCAGTGCGAGAGCATCTCGGTTCGAGTCCGAGTGGCGGCATGTCATCGACTAAAAAAGTCAAAAAATCCTATAATGAATCTAATTGGACATTTAGATTCTATAATTCAGGAATTCCTCCTTTTAAAATTTTTATGATATTTTCAACCTTAGAGCATATATTTACCCAGATTTCTTTTTCGATTGTTGCAATTCTAATTACAATTCATTTGATAAGCTTTTTTGTTGATGAAATCGTAAAACTATATGATTCATCCGAAAGGGGCATGATAATAACTTTTTTTTGCATAACGGGATTATTAGTTACCCGTTGGATTTATTCAGGACATTTTCCCCTAAGTAATCTATATGAATCATTAACCTTCCTGTCATGGAGTTTTTCCCTTATTCATATAGTTCCATATTTAAAAAAAAAGAAAAATATTCTAAGTACAATAATTGGGCCCAGTGCTCTTTTTACTCAAGGCTTTGCTACTTCAGGCCTTTTAACGGAAATACAGAAATCCGCAATATTAGTACCCGCTCTGCAATCGGAGTGGTTAATAATGCACGTAAGTATGATGATATTAGGCTATGCAGCCCTTTTGTGTGGATCATTATTTTCCGTATCACTTCTAGTCGTTACAGTTAGAAAAAAGAAACCTTTATTTTCTACAAAAAATCATTTATTCCATTTAAATGGGTCGGGTGAAATCGAATTAATGATTGAACGAAGTCATTTTTTACAAAATACTTCTTTTTTTTCTACAAAAAATTATTATAGGTCGCAATTGATTCAACAATTGGATTATTGGAGTTATCGAGTTATTAGTCTAGGATTTATCTTTTTAACCATAGGAATTCTTTCTGGAGCCGTGTGGGCTAACGAAGCGTGGGGATCCTATTGGAGTTGGGACCCAAAAGAAACTTGGGCTTTTATTACTTGGCTGGTGTTCGCAATTTATTTGCATACTCGAACAAATCAAAAATGGAAAGGTAGAAATTCAGCAATTGTGGCGTCTATTGGATTTCTTATAATTTGGATATGCTATTTTGGGGTTAATTTATTAGGAATAGGACTACATAGTTATGGTTCATTTTCATTATAGTGGAATGGAATGTGGGGGTTCTTAGAATAGGAAAGTCTAAGGTGCATATACGATCAAAGAATTTGGTGTGAACTGGCAAGAACGAGGTGAATCAAATAGTTAGTGATTCGCTGGGGTTCTCGCCAGTTCAAAATGAATTTCAACTTAACGTATGACAAGAAGAAGAAAAGGCCTTTTCTTCTTCTTGTCATTGTAAGAGAAATGGTTGTAAAATTCATTCAAACTTTCTATAAAAAAAATTAGATAGAATAGCTTCAACCTTTTCGACTGAGAGTGAAAGAACGAAATCGGGGTACATACCAATACCTAGTATTGGTAAAAAAATAGCGATCGAAAGAAATAACTCTCGTGGTCCAGAATCAAACAAATAGGAATTTGAAACATTAAATATCTTGTATCCATAGAACATCTGACGTAACATAGATAATAAATAAATAGGAGTTAATATCATTCCAATTGCCATTAGAAAAGTAATGAGTAGTTTTGTTAGTAAGAGATATTTTTCACTAGTAATTAATCCAAAAAATACTATTAATTCGGCAACAAAACCACTCATACCTGGTAATGCAAGAGAGGCCATTGAAAAGCTACTGAACATCGTGAATATTTTTGGCATTGAGATAGCTATTCCACCCATTTCGTCAAGATAAACAAGACGTATTCTATCATAAGTTGTTCCAGCCAAGAAAAAAAGTGCAGCACCAATAAATCCATGGGAGATTATTTGTAAAAGCGCTCCGTTGAGTCCCATATCGGTGATAGAACCAATTCCTATAATTATGAAACCCATATGAGATACAGAGGAATAGGCTATTCTTTTTTTTAAATTCTGTTGACCCAAAGATGTTGAAGCTGCATAGATTATTTGCACTGCGCCTACTATCAGTAACCAAGGAGAAAATATAGAATGAGCATGGGGAAATAATTCCATATTGATTCGAACTAATCCATACGCTCCCATTTTTAATAAGATTCCGGCTAGAAGCATACAAGTACTATAGTGTGCTTCTCCATGGGTATCTGGTAACCATGTATGTAGTGGTATGATTGGTAATTTGACAGCAAAAGCAATAAAAAATCCACTATAGAATAGTATTTCCAAAGCTAAGGGATAGGTTTGGTTGGATAATATGTCCAAATTTAATGTTGGTTCATTAGAACCATATAAACCGACACCAAGAACTCCCAGTAAAAGAAAAACAGAACCCCCTGCCGTGTACAAAATAAATTTTGTAGCTGAGTAGAGACGTTTTTTTCCTCCCCACATGGATACAAGTAGATAAACGGGGATTAATTCTAACTCCCACATGAGGAAAAAAAGTAAAAGGTCCCGAGAAGAAAACAATCCGATTTGCCCACTATACATTGCTAACATCAGGAAATTAAATAATCGAGAATCTCGAGTAACCGGCCAAGCCGCTAAGGTAGCTAAAGTAGTGATGAATCCCGTCAATAGAATGGGTCCTATTGAGAGCCCATCTATCCCTAGTCTCCAATGGAAATCAAAAAAATGGATCCAGTTATAATCCTCCTCTAGTTGGATTAATGAATCATCCGATTGGAAATGATAACAGAATGCATAAGTTATTAGAAGGAGTTCTAGAATACAAATACATATAGTATACCAACGAATTACTTTATTTCCCTTATGTGGAAGAAGGAAAATTAAGGAACCCGAAAATATTGGTAAAACAACAATTATTGTTAAGAAGGGAAAATGATTCGTGGTAAAGACAAGATACACTTGGGCCATAAAAATCCGTGCGCAAAATCAAATCCAAATAGTTTGCGCACGAATTTTGTCGGTAAAAAAAAAAAATGGATTTTAAGTAGAGTTTTATGGAACGTATCAATAAGCTAGACCCATACTACGGGTTGTTTCATGCCATAAATAAACCCGAACACTCAAGAAATCCGTTGGACAGGCGGATTCACATCTCTTACAACCAACACAGTCCTCAGTCCTTGGAGCAGAAGCTATTTGTTTAGCTTTACATCCGTCCCAGGGTATCATTTCTAATACATCGGTGGGGCAAGCTCGGACACATTGAGTACATCCTATACATGTATCATAAATCTTTACTGAGTGTGACATTGTATCTATACAATTTTTAACATCATGAATTTTCGGTCTAGTAAACTAACTTCTAAATCAATCTTGTAATTAGATACCAGACGAATCAATGAGTGATCAGAATCAATGGACTTGAATTGTTTATGATGAATTGTTTATGAACGAGCGCAAAAATCCTTTGATTTCTTATGTTTCGGCAAACATGATCATACCTTACCCATATCAAACCGTCCAGTCGGAAGTAATTTATGAATATTCAATTTTCTTTTCTATGATTCATATTATTTATTCAACAAATTGGATTGGTTAATACGAATGGATTTTCTATTACGATAAATGGATGAAACAATAGCTAATCCAATAGCTGCTTCAGCGGCTGCAATAGCTATAATAAAAATGGAGAAAATGTCTCCTCTTAATTGACGATCATCAAACATATCCGAAAACGTTACAAAATGGATATTAACCGAATTTAATATAAGTTCAAGACACATAAGGGCTCTAACCATATTTCGACTTGTGATCAATCCATAAATACCAATAGAAAATAAAAAGGCACTCAAAACAAGTACATGTTCGAGCATCATTACTCAACCCCTTATCAATCTTGATTCATTTCAATCTGAACAATAATTAAATCCAGTCGATTCTAATACGTATGGAAGAAAACAAGGGAATTGGTTGGGAATAGATCAATTCTAAAAAGAAATTGAGTTGATTTTCGTTTTAGGTGGGCACTCAAATTAAGGGATTAGACACATTCTTTTTCCCTTGATTTAGTTGAGAATTCTTCCTTTAAAAGATTTATTATTATTGACGAGCTATAGCAATCGCACCGATTAAAGCGACTAAAAGAATTATTGAAATGAGTTCAAATGGAAGAAAAAAATCTGTTGATAAATGAATTCCAATTTGTTGACTATTACTTATCAAATCTTGCTCTAAAATATGGTTTGCTTTTGTAGTCCAAATGATCCCATACCAGGACGTATCTAGAATAATAGTAAGTAGTGAAATAAAAAGACTTGTACAAACCACTGAAGTAATTCCATCCCCAACGGTCCAAAGCTGAAAATCTTCGAAATCGTAATCTTCTGAACCATTCATGAACATGACAGCAAAAATAATTAAAACATTTATAGCTCCTACATAAATAAGGAGCTGCGCAGCAGCTACAAAATAAGAATTCGATAGAATATAGAATAAAGATATACAAAAAAGAACCAATCCCAATGAAAAGGCCGAATAAATTGGATTTGGAAATAAGACTACTCCCAGACTTCCTAATATAAGACCCGACCCCAGAAAAACTAAAAGAAAATCGTGTATTGGTCCAGGTAAATCCATTTTATTTTATAGAAAAAGTAAATCCAAATATTTCATGACTTTGTTGACCCGACCGGGAAAAGGGGAGTTATCCTATTTTTCTTTTTAGGATACTTCTTAATTGAAGAAAATGTGAATAGGGTGGTTGGTGTGGATTGAGGTAGATACAGTTATTGGTCTACTCTTATTATTTAATCATTATTCGAATAGAAATAAATTTTCTATCCAAATGAACCACGATTCTCGACAACCAATCGCTCGTTTATCTTGAACAAGCAAAAACCCGATTCCCTTAGATTCCAAAGGGATTGGGAATTTGGAAATGCAAGGGTTTTATACATTTTTTATTTGAGGTGAATTCGACGAAATTGTTCGAATTGTGTAATCGCCCGTTATGGACACCGGTAATCGACCTAAAGAAATTTGATTATAATTCAATTCGTGACGATCATAAGTAGAAAGTTCATATTCTTCAGTCATTGATAAACAATTTGTTGGACAATACTCAACGCAATTACCACAAAATATACAAATTCCAAAATCAATACTGTAATTAAGTAATCGTTTCTTTCGAATATCAGTTTCCAATTTCCAATCAACTACGGGTAGATCTATAGGACACACACGAACACATACTTCACAAGCAATGCATTTATCAAATTCAAAGTGTATTCGGCCCCGGAAACGCTCCGATGCAATGAATTTTTCGTAGGGGTATTGAATAGTTACAGGTAAACGATTTGCATGGGACAAGGTAATCATGAAACCTTGACCAATGTACCTGGCAGCTCGTATTGTTTGTTGACCAGAATTCAAGAGCTCGGTTAGCATAGGGAACATATCGGAATATCTATAAATAATTTCATACTTGTTTCTTTCTCTTGTTTGAGACAGGTTTTGAAGATAGAAAAATTCGAGTTCTTTACAGTGAAAAAAGTTGGGATGAAGTCGTTAATAATAGATTACCTAGAGAAATAGGTAAAAGAAATTTCCACCCAAGATTTAATAGTTGGTCCATCCTCAATCTCGGTAAAGTCCATCTTGTTGCAATAGAAATGAACAAGAACAGATAAGTTTTCGCTAATGTAATAAAGATACCTATTATTGTTCCAATAACTTGACTTCTTTTAGTTAGTTCAGGAACGAATATGTAGGGAATAGAAAGATTCCAACCTCCCAAGTAAAGAACTGTTACAAATAATGAAGAAACTAGTAGATTTAGATAGGAAGCAACATAAAATAAACCAAATTTTATACCTGAATATTCGGTTTGATAACCCGCTACTAATTCCTCTTCTGCTTCTGGTAAATCAAAAGGTAATCTCTCACACTCGGCTAAAGAAGAAATTAGAAAAACGATAAACCCTATAGGTTGACGCCACAAATTCCATCCCCAAAAACCGTATTTTGACTGCGCTTCAACTATATCAACTGTACTTGAACTGTTAGATAATCATAGTCGGCGATAACATCACTGTTCCCGTCGCTATTACAGAACCGTACATGAAATTTTCACCTCATACGGCTCCTCATAGGTCACAAAAAACTCTAAGGGCCTTTCAACATTTTTGATCTTGATCCCTTTGTGGGATCCATGATCAATAGAGAGTCAAACTCTTATCCTAAGGCCTAGAATTTAACCTATGAAATTCCGTCTGCTAGTTATAATAAAAATAAAGTGCTTCTGAATTGATCTCATCTTTTAAAAGTTTGTATTTTTCTTTGTTGATTAATAACTTTATCCTTGAATAAAAAACTTTTTTGAGGAATATCACAGAGATATTGCAACCTATTCTTTTTTTTTTTTTTGATTACGAAATTAGATATTGTATTACCTAGCAAAGATTCTATTTCTATCGAAAAAATCGAAAAATTTATGAATAAAAAAGATCTCTTTTTGCAATTCTAGTCTTTCCACTTCTGTTCGTTCCTATTCTACTTTCTCGGGAAATAAGGGAGGGCGGCATTACCCAAATAAAAGATTTCTTCGTTCTTGATAGTTATTTACTTAATCGGTGAATAGGAAGATACTCTGGATCAAAATCTAGGGGAGTACTTCTTACGAATTTCTACCAACTTAAAGCCCCGATTCGAATTACTTTGGTAGAAATATCCTCTTGGAAAGGTTATCTAATCTCCATTACTAATCCTTTGTGTATCTTAGTCTTCCTAACCATCCACTCATTTTTTGAATCTTCCAGTAGGTTAATACTAATACCTCCATGGTAATAGATAGTAAAAACCCCGGGGGTTGATCTTTTGAACCCGCTTCAAGCCATGATTACTACTCAACCAATCTAACTTGGGGTAAAGGAAACATAAGAACTGATATTCTTTCCTTTGACTTAATTCTTGTACATAGGAAATGAGATTGAATGGCTTTAACAGCAAATTAGGAAGCCGTTTGATTTCACTCATCTAACTATCCGGTTTAGTTTATCAACCCCGACGATGAATAAAAAATAGATATTCAACTTTCTTGCTAGAAAGAAATATGGAAAGTTTATGTCTCACCGAATCACACGTAGAGATATTGATAATACACATAGAGTTAATGGTATTTCATAACTAATTGATTGAGCAGCAGCCCTTAATCCACCTAAAAAGGAATATTTATTATTTGATCCATATCCCGACATAAGAAGTCCAACGGGAGCAAGGCTTGAAATGGCGATCCATAAAAAAACACCAATACTAAGATCGGCTAGAATAAGTCGATAACTAAAAGGAATTACTGAATAACTTAGTAAAATGGATATCACTGCTATGGATGGCCCAATATTGAATAAACGAGTATCTCCTCTAGATGGAAGAAGATTCTCTTTGAAAAGTAATTTTGTCCCATCTGCTAGAGCTTGAAGAATTCCCAAAGGCCCGGCATATTCAGGTCCAATACGTTGTTGTATTCCTGCAGATATTTCTCTTTCTAACCAAACAATTACTAGTACACCTAGTGTGATTCCTAATACAAGAGTCAAAATAGGGATAAGTGTCCATAGTATCCCATAGACTTCTGTTAAGGATTCAAATCCGGAAAAAGAGTGGATAGCTTGTAGTTCTGTTGTATCAATTATCATTTCAACGATCGACTTCTCCCATAATGATATCTATGCTACCTAGTATCGTCATAATATCAGCCAATTTCATTCTTTTAACTAACTGAGGAAGAATTTGCAAGTTGATAAAACCCGGTGGTCGAATTTTCCATCTCCAAGGAAAAACACTCTGATCTCCTATCAGAAAAATTCCCAATTCCCCTTTTGGGGCTTCGACTCTTACATAAAGTTCTTGCTTGGGCAATTCAAACGTTGGAGAAGGTTTTTTACTAATAAATCGATAGTCAAAATCATTCCATTCCGGGTTTTTTATTCTATCAAAGCGTCGTATTTCTAAATTTTCATATGGCCCTCCAGGAATTCCCTCTAAGGCCTGTTGAAGAATTTTTACGGATTCTGCCATTTCACCCATTCGTACTAAATAACGAGCTAATGAATCCCCCTCTTTTTGCCAGTGAACCTCCCAATCAAATTCGTCGTAACACTCATAACGATCAACTTTACGAAGATCCCATTCTATTCCGGAAGCTCGTAGCATTGGGCCTGATAAACCCCAATTTAGTGCTTCTTCTGCCTGAATAATGCCTATGCCTTCAACTCGTTCTAAAAAAATAGGATTCCGTGTAATAAGTTTTTGATATTCAGCAACGCCGATTAAAAAATAATCGCAAAATTCCAAACATTTATCTACCCAACCATGAGGTAAATCGGCAGCTACTCCTCCGATACGAAAATAATTATGCATCATACGCATACCGGTAGCAGCTTCGAATAGGTCATATATCAATTCTCGTTCTCTAAAAATATAGAAGAAAGGGGTCTGTGCCCCGATATCTGCCATAAAAGGGCCGAGCCATAACAAATGAGAAGCGATACGACTCAATTCCAACATAATAGTTCTTATATAGCTAGCCCTTTTAGGGACTTGAATATTGCCTAGCTGTTCGGGTGCGTTTACGGTTATTGCTTCTGTGAACATAGTCGCTAAATAATCCCAACGCGTTACATAAGGCAAGTATTGTATAATTGTTCGATTTTCCGCAATTTTCTCCATACCTCTATGTAAATAACCCAATATTGGTTCACAGTCGATAACATCTTCCCCATCGAGAGTCACGATCAGCCGAAGAACGCCGTGCATTGATGGGTGGTGAGGGCCCATATTTACTATCATGAGGTCTTTTCTTGTAGTTGGTGCAATCATAAGTTTTTTTTCCCGAGTCATTCTTCCATGCATTGTTTGAACGTAAAAAGAAGAGTTCGTCAAAATGAAAACGAATAAAAGTGCAAATGGTATTAGGCTTCAAGTTAACGAGTTTTTCTCTCTCGAATATCTAACTCGCCAATTAATTCTTTATAACGTTCTCTATTTTTTTTTGACAAATAGGCCAGTAGTCGTTGACGTTTTCCCAAAATTTTCCGCAAACCTCTCTGAGATGAAGAGTCTTTTTTGTGTAATTCCAAATGCGAAGTAAGTTTACTTATCTTAGTGGTGAAAGTGAATACTTGAAATTCAACAGACCCCCTGTTTTCTGTGTTTTCTTTTTGAGAAATAACCGAAATGAATGAATTTTTTACCATAGAAAAATTCCCCCTTCCTTTTGAAAGATATGGATTTTACCGATCAGTAATAATAATGCCATTAATTTGAATTGGTATATACAAAAATCTAATTCCAAGTTATTTGAAAACTACTCCTTTTCTGAATTCAAATCAATCCATCCAAACTGGAATCGGATTGAGATAGAGGTAGAAAAGGAGTAGTCCATTTTTCCATTGAAGGGTTTAGACCTAAAAAAAAAAAAGTTCTATTGATTCATTTCGAGATTGAAGTCCTACATTATTCATTTAATATTGGATATATCCATGAAAGGGAAGACTCAAATGTGTGGTCCGCATATTTCTTTCATATACCCTATACCCCATACCCTATATTTTTTCCTATTTTCATATATACCCGTCTATCATATACTTTCTATTCTATATGATAGACGGGTATAGAGTTCTTATCTACGAATTTTCCATTTTCAATCGTGGATATAGATGTATCCTTAACATACTGAAACGACTGCCATTGTTGGTATTAAACCAATACCGATTCATACAGGCCAAATCTTCTAATCGATAATTAGGCCAAAGAAAGAGCTTTAATTTCATTAATGCATTTTCTTCTATATTAAGACCTTTATTCTCGGGCGAAGCTTGGTTGCTGTTTTTTCTGTTCTTTTCGTTCCAAAATAGGAGATTTCTATTTTCATCGTTTCGATACTTTGAATTCAATGAAATTAGAATTCTCAATTTTCTACGATGTCGAAACGATAAAATATTTTCAGGAATAAGGAAATCAAAATGATTCTTAGAAACATACCTTTCTTCTTGGTATTTTGGATTTGTTTGGTACTTACTCTTATCAACCAACGAAGTACTTATGGTTTGATACATCAAGAGTTGTCCATCAATTTTTCCAAACAGACGAATGGGTTCTATAATCAATATTCCCTTCTTCAGTAATTCCGCATGAGTTAGACTAGTTTGAATCGTCAGTCTATCCAAATCGATTTCTCTTGTTTGAATTGAAGATAAGAGAATTTTTCTTGGGTCCATTAGTCTAAGCAAGAGACAGTAGACCTCAATATTATTCATCAATTTTTCGTCCAAAGTACTGTCCCACCATTTACATTGAAAAAGTAAATAACGTTCCAGGAAGGAATCTAGTTGACTTTTTTTCTTTTTCTTCTTTTTCCTGTCCAATTTTACAGAATTTTCTTCACTAGATTTTTCTTGTGACAGAACAGATCCAAAATCTTCTCCTTTTTTGGGTTCTTCTTGATTTCCTTGCTTTTTTTTGAATTTTATTTTTTTCTTTTCACTACTATTTTCATTTCCATTTCGATTTAAAAGAAGTAATTGATTTGGTCTAAACCAAGGTTTGGTCTTATATGCCTGATGAAATAAGACCAATTCTGGGAAGAACCAACCCTCTAGATTCGAGATAGAATAATTTAGCATTCTTTCATTCATTCCCATCCAATCAACAAAAACGTTGTGGAATTTTGGGAGATTGTCTGGAAGCCTAAAATAACAAATTTCAGAATATCCATTTTTAATAGATATTTGAAAATACTTATTAGTTTCCCGTTGAATATTTGGATTCCTGTTGGCATCGATCGTGATACAGGACTCAATATCCACTTTTTCTTTACGATACAAACTTTTCCAACGCAAATATTTTCTATTTACCATTTTTTCCACAGCTAGCATATCCACATAATTATAGATAGGGGTGGTTTTCAGAATATCATAAAGTGGGTCCTTGTGCGTGTTACAAGAAAGCTCTCCGTTCTTATTTCCTTGAAATTTTTCGGAGTTAAGAAATTTATTTGCTAAAAGATCATATCGATAAGATTTGTGAAAATTTTCTTTTTGATTCGCTAATTTGTATACTTCCCTTTTTTTTTTTGAATCACTTACTTGGTCTGTTTCATATGAATTGCATTTGCTTAATTTTTCCTTTGTAGCTATACAATGGGAAGTATTTCGCCATTTTTCAGGCATTAATCTCGACCATATGATCGACGATAAATTGTATGGAGAATACCCTCTTAACCACTTTTTCCATTGATTTTGTTCATAATTCCTAAGTTTCTTATCATTTAATTTTAATTTTGAATGAACCATTCCTTGTTTTTCCAAAGAATCCTTTATTTCGGGCTTAAGAAACAAAGAGATTCCTTGATATTGAAGAACAGGTCTTAATTTATGCAAATTACTAACTTGCATTTGGGATAATTTGTAAAATACATAGGCTTGTGATACGCAAGATAAGTCAAAAAAAATATGTAAATTGCTTTTCATATCCCTAATCTTATCAAGGGATTTTTTAAAGGGAATGAGATTTTTCTTTTTTTTATTACTACTAGTATTCTTAAATGTTAGGTCCAGGGATAGAAAAATTAGCTCTATGCAGTTATTCATCATTTTGTCAATTAGGGTTCTTAACCTAATTTGAGTAGAAATATCCAAATTTGAATGATCTACAACAAAATTTAAAAGAAACCGTATATCACGTACAATACAAAGTAAAATATAATAGATCTTAAACCAACCTTCAAACATAATATATAAAATCAATTTCCATATCCTTAGTAAATAAAATTTACTAAATAAAACAAACTCTTCTATATAATAGATAGTAGATTTCCATACCCCTGATAGTTTCCATTCACTCCTAGAAAAAAATCTGTGCCGAGATAGTAGTTCAATGAAAATTTTCAAATAAAGGGGAAATTTAGAAATGAATCGAACAGTTCTTCTTTTGAATATTTTCCATTTTTCTAAGAATTTAGCATTAAATGTTTTGTTAGGACTAGTATCATTTTTCCTTTTCTTCTTTCTAATTCTTTCTATTCTTTCTATTTGATTTCTAATTTTCCCTATTCGCTCAGTCAGATCTTTTATTTTTTTTTCTGTCAATGAAGAATTTGTCAAACCCGGCGATACTGTTTGACCAAAAGATTGGTTAATTATTTGATTGCTAATTATGGAATCTTTTTCTTCTTGAATTTCATTCGATTCATAGATTTCTACTTTTCTTAATTGAATTGGGTTTTCTTTGGAAACTTTTGCAAGTATTTTTTTTTTTCCTTTGAAATAGTTCTTTTTCATTTTTCGAACTTTTTTTCCCAGTTCTTTCAAAACAGGTTTCCAAAAGGAAGGTCGTTTTTCGGGAAAACCAAAAGGATGTTTAGCTTCGAGTCCAAAAACCGTTAAAAAACGGAAATCCTCTTTTTCTTGATAAGATCTTAATTTGCGTTTGTGCGAAGGTTTCAGACGGAAAGGGAATAATATTTTGATCTGAAGACCTTCTATGAACCAATTTTCAGGCAATTCTGTTTCTGATAATGGCGTTCCATTATAAGTACATTTAAGATGCATCTCTCTATTCCATTCCCGAAAATCCTCAGACCATTCAGGACGTTGGGATAGGGATATACGCCCAAGATTTTTTGCAATTATAAACGAAGGTAAGAGAATATATTTTCTAAAAATAGATTGAATTAGCAACAAACAAGCTCTTATTCCTTGCCCATAAGTATGGGCATTATCCCAAGCTTCCGCTATCTTCATTCGCGCCTCTTCCTCTAGTATCTCCATCTCTTTTTTTTCTTCGTCTTCGTCTTCTATTTCTATTCTATTTTCTTCTCTTTTTGTTTGTTCGTTTGTAGACTCTACAATTTGGAATGCTTCCCCTTTCCACACCCTATTTCTAAAAATGGATTTAATCAATTCAAACATATTAGATGTTAAAGAAAAGAAAATGGATTTTTTGATTCTGTACACAAAAAGGGGGGAATGCGCATTTCCTTGAAACACTTTCCAAATAACTACTTTGCGCCTTTGCGCCCGCACAGACCCCTTGATTAGATCTCGATCAAAGTCCGGTTGTTCTAAATAGCGTGTCGTAGACATCTCTTCCATTTCATCAGGATCATCTTTATCATCTTTGATATCAGTAAAAATCACTACCTCTTTGGCTTCTCTTGAACGAATTTCAAAATCTTCGGGAATATCTTGAAATTCTCCTGATTGTTGTTCTAACTCAGTGATTAATTTGTATTCCCATCGAGGAATTTTTTTACTGATTTCGTTTATTTTATTTTGACTTATGTTTCTGTTTTGACTATTAGCATCATTAGCATCATCATGTAGGAAAAATAATACTTTTTTAAAAAAAAGCATTTCATGTTTTCTTTTTAACTTTTCTAATTTTGCTCTTTCTGCCTTTGGTCTTTCGAACTTTTCTTTTTCGAACTTTTCTTTTTCGGACTTTTCTTTTTCGAACTTTTTCTTATTCTGATAATAATTTTGATCTAGCCAATCAAGGGTATACCAAGAAGTAACTAGAGAGCCACAGCCAAAGTTTAGGTAAGCGTAATACTCGTCTAGTTTTTCTTCTAGAGCGTACTCTATTTTCCGAATAAAGTCTCCCAGATAACCCATATGTTCATACCTCACATGTGCGTAACCAGTCCTCATCAAAAGATCCCAATTAAAATGGGATTTCGATAGAATGTCTTCATAACATTTTAGACACACATTCTTTAAATTCCTGAAGCCTATCAAATTAGACAAATAAGAGGTACCAGGAGCTGTATGCCTCCAAAACGTACATTGCACAGCTATCGCGTAGTGGATATTTCCCGCGACAATAGCCTGTAACCGAGCCAAACAAATCCATTTGTGAGTGTTGAGCACAAGGCGAAAAGTATCAACGACGGGAGGAAGAAACTTTTCAATGACCGTGTCAACGATCTTGTCAATGATCGGTAATTCCTCATTTTTGATATCCTCCGCATAAATCTTTCGCTCTTTATTCTGTATCTCTATAAATTCTCCTAGTTTATCGGTGTACGGAACGAGGATTTGATGCAATTTATTTATCCGAAAATTTTGAAAAAATTTTTTTTTCGAAGTTTTTTTCAGGATTGCATTTTTTTCGATTGTTTTTCGACGCGATCCGCTCAATAAAGGATCATACCTTTTTGGTAAGTATTTGTTTCTAGAATCATCATTACATAATCGAGTTCTTGTTTCGAGTCTATTCAAAAAACTAGATTTTTTCTCGAGAGATTTGATTCGATTTAGAAATGCTTTTTTTTCTTTTCTTTCTTTTTTTTCGTTGGTAAAAATCCAAAAATCGTATGGGTCCGGTGGATTATCATCGAAGAAATAAGGCCACAGTTCCGGGGATAACAGCCTTCTTTTTAGCCTTTCCAAAAAAATCGATACACTAGCAGGACACGTAAAAGTCATTCGATATTTTCCATCACTTTTACATCGGTCAAAAAAATAATGT